ATTTTCTAAAAAAGGCGGTGGATTACTCGGATTGGTTCTCGCGTCCCTGTGCCCAAAAGGATGGGCGAGTTCGGTTTGAGTGTTCATCGATCGGGTGGATCTATATGCTCCGGGGTGGTGAGACGAGGTGTAGCGCAGTCTGGTCAGCGCATCTGTTTTGGGTACAGAGGGCCATAGGTTCGAATCCTGTCACCTTGATGTGACGCTGAAGTCAGCAAAATATGAACATAAGGCCAATCTAATATCATGACTATCCGTCGCCCTCATGCTCCTATTTCTTTTTTGTTTTTTTATTGATTCGTTAGCCTAACAATACAGCCTTCGGTCCCTGCGTGCTCGACCCCGATACCAGCGGGATGGTGTTGACTCCGACAAGCCGGCCTCCCCGAAGTCACCGGAGAGGTGATCCCCGTAGTGATCAGCGCGAGCTAGCCACTCCGCCCCTGTATCAGCAGTCTCAGTCTTGTTGTTTGGTCTGACAGCTGAAAGTGACTTGGCCTTGCGTGAAGCCCCGGCCGATAGGAGCTTCCTCTACAAGAAGGGTCCCGCATGCCGGTCTAAATGCCTACCCGAGGCTTGTACCAATTCCGACTCGTTAGTAACAAGGTAGCCGTAGGGGAACCTGTGGCTGGATTGAATCTTCATCCTTCGCGATGGAAATGCCCTCTTCCCCCAACCAACTAAGGGCAAGCACCTACTCCTAACAAGCAGCGAGCTCCGCAACAAAAGCGAAGCGAGCCGCGCTAGTAGCGCGCATCTGTTTTTCAGCTGGCGATTATGCTCCTGCGAAAGTATCTACTCGTTACGGAATCTTAGGTGTCAAAGTGTGGATTTCTTCATCTTCATATAGTAAAAAAGAATGGGGACAACTCTCTGGATTCTTTTCATTTTTCTGCTCAGACTAAATATAGTATTATATCAAATCAAATTGGTTCGATGGCTCTTCTCTTTTCTGTTGACTGCCCTCCGAAACTGTGACAAAACCCTCGATTGGAGGGAGCAGTTAGTTTATTATAAAAAAGCTGTGGTTGCAGCTCTATCACCTTCTTTCCGAAGAGGAAAAAAAGAGGAGACAGACGAAGAGACCACGGTAGTTTGGCACTCCTTGTTAGTAATGGAAGCAATCGTCCTTAAAGAACACCTGGCTTTGCCCATTCACAAGGACTCGATTCGATTGTTTTCTAGGTCTGGTTTCTTTTGTTCGTTCTCGGTGCGCTCTTTTCGGATTTCTTTGTACCACCCAGAAGGACACGAGAGAGCGGATCCAATACCAAGACGACTTCTTTCTCAGGAAGTGCAGCAAGTACTTGAGAAATTATGGAATATCATGCCCCACGAGTGAGTTGCCATGTGCCCCCTATGACGAGCAGGCCAGAAGTCCGACCCTACATAGAAGGTTGAATAGGATTGAAGAGGTGCCTTTCAGAACTACCTTTGAAAGCGCAGTCTTAAGTGAACGGATGGAACGAAGGAACCCTGGATGACCGTTGCTATAGTTGTGAGTCCAGTCCGTAAAGATTCGGCCTCCCTAGGAATACACTCATTCCTACATACCTAGGCCATACAGTTAGAGCATCTGCGCTCTTCTCGATAGTCTATTCGAGAGATAACTCGAGGGCTCATATCACATTTCCGGCTCGGGATGACCCACCCGGCCCTTCGAAGATCAATCGTCGTTAAGTGAGCCGCCCAACGACTGGTGTCAAGGAATGAATTCGGTTAGACTACGAGAATCTTCCGTCTTGCTGTCAGATGATCCGTCCTCGATAATGATCCCTTCAGAAAAGGATCGGCTTTCCCTAGTAAAAGTGTTATTGAATTCTCTATCCTTTGCTGTGAACTCAGTGCTATCCCGAAGATAGGCTCAGGATCTCGCTTTGCATTCAGTCAGGGAGATTCTTCACGTTCTCTTCCCCGGAACTTGAACTTCCCGGACTGCTTTCGGTCATTCGCTCGTTTCGTACCTTAAGAATTCTGTCTCCTAAGCTGCTTTGAGCATCATTTACATAAATAGCTGGTAAGTCTAGGGACTCGCTGAGCAGAGAGTACTTTCTTACTGACAAGTAAAAAAACGAGCGAGCTATAGAGCCAATAGAGCGAGAGCATATAGAGTTTGAGAGCGTCCAGTAGTGGATTGGATGCCCGTAAAAGATGAGTAGTCAATAGACAGGACAGGACAGCTTTCTCCTTCATCGCTAGCCGGGACCTGCTTTTTTTTAGGTAGGTAATCAATGCCCTGGAGTTAGCGTCTCTCTCGAATACTCACCGGGAAGCAAGGATGCGGGTCTGAGATGGGAAGTTGCTTCCAAGCGAGCGAGTATCTTAGCGAGTCAGAAAGCAGCTAACTATATATAGAAGATGCAAGCTCAAAAAGTGTCTCTCCATTCTTATGGGGCTGCTAGAAGGTGATTTTCCACTTTTTTCTTTTCGGGGAAGAAATTTCCATTATAGCCTAAGGGATAAGCGGAAGAAGGGAAGTGAGATTCCTATTCCTAGTTCGATCGGTAGTCTGAAGGGACGGAGTGCATGGCCGGGAAGCTCGACTGAGAAAGAAAGAAGTAGAGGATGCCGGTTTTTGAGTAGCAGCGGGAGCCAATGGCTCTGCTGCCTGAGAATGCTTTCCATGAGAAGGATAGCGAAGGTCGGTAGGGAAACCCTCTACTGTTAAGTAGAGCTACTCCGTTATTCGTTCTTTGCAGAACTCCGTACCTCACTTAACGAGTCCCGTCCATGGAATGAAATGCCCTGTTGCGGTCTGGTATGATAGGTATCGGGATGCTAGAGGTCGACCTATGGTTCAATCTAAGTGGCTACTTTCCCAGACAAGTACCGGGGAATGAATGCAAAGTGGAATCGACTGAGAATGAAGAAAGTTCGCCGGGCTTCTAGAGATGAGGCCTTTTTGATCTCATCCGTATTCCAAGGGTTTCCGTTAGTAAGAGTTTACAGTGGGTGGGTAAGCTGGAGGGGATCCCTGTGGTTAGAGTAGCTGGCCGATAAGGTTAGCGAGGTTCCCGCTATGGTGAAGTGAAAGATCTTTCACTATAGTGGGAAGAAGACAGGTGGGAACGAGCGGAGCGAGAGCAAAGCAAGTTGCAGTGGTGGGCTGTCTTCCCGGTGCCATTTCAATCTTTTTCATGGTATGGAACTCCAAGTAGTCCTTCCTGCAACAGAGTCAAAGCTGCGGTAATGCTGGCTCTCCTGTTCAATAGGGCTATTCAAACCTGTAAGATGCCGAGAAATCCGAAGACGGCGAGCAACAGGATCATAACAGCGATAATCTTTTTTATGATCAGCATAACCAATAAAAAGACACATGGCAGCACGGGGAGATAACTTATCTCGTTCTGAACGAGGAATGAGGGCGAAAGAAGTGCAGCCAAAGACAGGGAGACGAGTAACATTTTGCTGAACGCCAAACAGACATTCAGCAGGCGACTTGCCGGATAGAGTTGGAGTAGGCTAACTCTTTAAAAAAGAAACATAAGTCTTCACTGCATCGGCCAAAAATTCCCGAGGAAGAGAGGAAGACAAGAGAAGAGACCGGGCTGTCTCCATAATATGACGATGCTTACGCCCGGCAACCCCATTTTGCTCAGGAGTATGGGGGCAGGAGCGCTGAGGAATAAAAACCTAACCAGAAAACGAGAAAGGAAACCTAATGTTCCGCCCATTGACTGGCAAAAAAGTAGTGAGAAAAGCCCCATTTCTTTCAAGACGTAAGAGCCCCTTCTGTTCAGAACCAGCAGTAAAGACTAAAGATGAACCCAGAAACAGATTCTCAGTCCTGCCATCATAAGAGGAGATAGAATGGAGGAGTGGAAGGGGGAACCCCACGAAGTCAGAACTCTTAATCGACCTCTAGCCAATACGTCATGGCCCTAGCACACAAAAACGGAGGACGTTTTGAGCATAGTAGGGAGAGTGAGAGACCTTAGACCTTAGTCTCAAGATGTCCGAGACGGGGTGCCAACCCCTGGGATGCTTTCGTACATCCCTCCCTCGGTTTCCACAAGGGAGAGGCCACGCCGCTCGTCCACTAGACCCGAACTTAAACTGTCGTCACACTCTTCTTTCTATCGAACGAAATGCTTGAATCATAGCCCCTAGCCCATTCCAGGCAAGAGAAGAAGAGCTAAGCCTTCACGGCCTAGGTCCTATTCCTTTCTTGAGATAGCTATCCTTTCGTACCCGTGGGATTATACTTTCCTTACGCCTACTAAAAGGAATCAATGTCGGCCCCTGACGGGTAACTGTCGGAGATTGACGGGTGTGATTTAATCAAGTATAAAACTAAGCCATAAAGCAAGGTAATTTATTGGAGGAGCACTAAGCCCTTGCCCATCTAGAGATGAATTTGAAACCTCTTCTTGCACTTTCGTATGCCTATTCTTCTTTTGATTCACTTGCAGCATCTAGCCTTTGAAACCTATTACCATGTGTTGTGACATCAATCCCATAAGCCCGGATTTATGGTTAAGAAGTTCCTTGACTTACTATGAATCGCATCTCTCAAGTGAGAAGGATTTGGTATTGGGCATTGCCTTCCCTTACTTACTAATGGGCAATCAATCAGTCCGCCTTTTCTGATTCACGTGGCAAAGAAGCCCATCTAAGAGCCTATTCATGTGCAGCTGACTAGGGCCAAATAGAAGGAAAGGGGGCTCTTTCTATTCCGAGTTGGCCATTTTCTTCTTGTCCGAAAGTCAGTGCCACAGCTGAGTCAATAGCTGCCTAAGAGCCTGTGTCTAGCCAACCAGGGTAGACCCAAGCAGCAAGAACAAGAGGGCATTCTCGAACAAGAACAGTAGCGGGAAGTTGCCTAGCCTTGCTAACGGTTTTCAACCTTTATACCTCACTCAGGGCATAGCTCGAATCTAAGTAAGTTTCAGTTAAGAAAGTGTTAATCTGTGAACAAATCGGCTCTTGCAAGAGAAGAAAGATCAATAGGCAGCAAAAGAAGACTTTCTCTAAACAAGATACAGCTTCACCTTCACAAGAGAAAGGAGTCGATTCCTTATTCTAATTCTATTATAGGTAGCGCGCATAGGACAGAGAGAAGAGCGACAACAAGATATCAACAGCCCCAAGGAAGGAATAGAACTGAGGGCTATCAATCCGCCAAAAAAATCATTTTACGCACGAGTAGAAAGAAGTAGATGAGGGATGGAGTGAATTATAGAAAGTTTCTCACAGAACAAAGGGACAAGAAAATAGAAAAGAACTAAGAATCCCAACGGACCTATCTAACTAAAAGATAGCCTACAGTGAACCGGCTGTTCACAAGGATTACTCTAAGGGCATGGCTTAAAGGCGTAGGAGGCAGTCGTAGCCTTTTAGCTTGGACTAGGATTAGCGTGGCACTTGCCATTTCATCCCTAGACTCTGCTTGAACCGGGTTACCTACTCTAATAAAGTCAGTGCCCGAGGGGTTGAAAGCGATGTGATCTTAGCTTAGAGCTCACTATTTAGTCCCATACCTAGAAAGGTGGGTGGTTCTGTGCCACAGTTCAGTGCCCCGAGGCTAGGTCTTAATCAATATAAAGAAAAGAGTGAACTCTTAGCGCTGTCTCTTCAGTTGCGTACTCTTTTGCCTAGTCTAAAGCTAGTTCAGCGAGGGCTTTAGCACAGCTCTTTGAAAGCTTTCACCTCGACTAGAAAAGAAGCTTATAAGCAAGCACAGGCCTTACCTTCCTTCCGCCTTTTACCTTCGTTATCTTATTAATAAGTAAAACAGGAGAAGGGAGAAGCAAGAATGGCAATAACCATAGCTCTTGTCGGAATTGCTACTAGAAGGGCATTCTCACCGTCACCGGGACTTTGATATAAGCAAAGTCCTAATCAAAGCAGCACAAGTTAAGTCAATTCTTTTTTTTAGGATCGATTAGATCCCAAGTACCAGGTGTTGGAGGACGGCTATAATAGATCTTTAACTCTAGACATACCATGCATCGGGTAAGGGCGCAGGTCGTATGAGACCGCCAGACGAACAGTCATATTCATAAGTATAATCCCTGTGCTAAATTAAGAGAGGTCAATCAGCAAAGGATAACTCTTCCCCCGACACCATCTTTCTTTAAGAGTGAAGTATAAGTCTGGAAGCAGTCAATCTTAGTTCTCGAAAGCGAGTGAATCAGTCTTCCTTCTAGCTCTTTCCCGCTCCTCAGAGAGCTACTCAGAAAAGTCAGGCGGATAGCTACAGTCGTTCCACCACCAGCTTCTGCGGCAGAGTCATAACTCATCGCTTAGTCAGCTCCCCCACCACTAGCCGCACCGGTTACATTTTCTACAGTCGAATTCTCCAGTCGAACTAGAAGCAGCACATCTTAAAGACAAAGATGGGGTTGTGCTTCAAAGTTTTTTCCAAAAAGAGCACGGTGGAACGAGCAGCATCAGTAGCGCCCGGTTTTCCACTTGATGTAAAGCCCCAACCGTGGGGATAGTGAATTGGGTAACAACATTCGAGATTAGCTAAAGGCGAAAGGCCTCGCCTATATCTGCGGGAGCTACGCATGCATCCTCATTAGCGGCGGACAGAAGGCGTTCCACTCTCAAACAGAAAGGTTCTTTGTCTCGCCATGAATTGATCTTCCGTCTTGAGCACCTTCGCACGACCAATCCCTTCACCAGCAATAGTCAATAAGCTGACTCCTCCGAATCATCCGGCTCCTCAGAACTACTTAATACATACGGGAGGAGGCCACTCCTATATTAATAGGGCGGAACCCCCCGGCCTCTGGAGGCACCTTTTTCAAATCCTCGTTATATAGATATAGAGTACGTATATGATAGCAGTTTCCTTTCTCTCCGTACCGGCAGGTTATTACAACCATAGAAGCTCAGCTCAAAACTGCCCAGCTTACCAATCGTTTTCAAATCAAGACATACGCGCCCGATCTGCTGGTTTAAACATGCCAAGTGCGCCCGACACAGGCCCCGGCTTCTTCCGGCAATTAGTGGAGGAAGCAGTCAGGCCAAGCTCCAAGCTACGGACTTCCGACTCTTCCTGTTCTATTTGTATTGGAAGAGAGATGAGATTCCTTCTTTAATTGAATCGGGGAAGTCCTCTGACACCTCTATTCCAGCAAACAAACTCACATAAGGTATGGCTGTGTCCGATGATTCAGGGAATGAGCTAGCAGCAGCTTAACTGACAGATGAAGGAGCGGCTAACAAAGCGGGATCAGCCTTCTATATTGTACGATGCCAGTCAGTCCGTCTTCTCGGCTCATTTCCGAGTCAGTCAATGAAGATGAGCTTCATGCCGCTTGAACGAAAGAGGAAGCAGCGATAGCAACTCGCCCTGAGGGAGATCAACCAGCAACGAGATTTACTGGCACGGAGCCTGATTCACTCGCCCCCGGAATGTCTTCTTTTCGCCCATTTAGTCTTCCCCCGGTTCTAGGAGCAGCAGAGCAGCGATTGACGGCGAGAGATAGGATTCATTCAGATAAGTGCATCCCTTCGAATGGAAGACGGGAAAGAGTCGGAATATTGTTGAAAGGAATCCAAGTCTTGATCATCTTATCTGTATAGATTCATAGTCTCGTCAAAAGACAGAAATGAAGCCAAAGGCAAATGAGTTTGAGTTGAAAGACTCCGCCGGTTATGACTACGCCAATTCAACGGCAAGGGGATTAGCCAGTTCCACGGTCGGGAAGAACCTGAGATCAGATCATGGAATGGATGAGGGAGTCCGGTAAAAGCAAGTCTGAGTTTTCACCCGATCTCTTCTATTGTCTATTGTAAGTTCCATCTAAGTGAGGTGCCAATGTCTCTGGAACTGAAGAAAGCTGAGCGGGGTCATCACTCTTTTATACGAGAAAAAAGGATCTTTCTTTGTCACATACCGAAGATGAGAATGAGAGTGCCAAGCTACTATTGAAGTTTAAGGCAAGTCAGGGTCTCCTCAGGAGCTTGACCTAGGCGTAGCAGCGCCAAGCCAATCGATAAGAGAGAGAGAAGCGGTCAGGCCAAGCTACTTCCTTTCGCTTTAGACTTCTTTATATATTATAGGGTGGAACAGCGCCTACTATACTTGAGTTAAAAGCCCCAGTACTCTCAGTCAAAGAAAGAGGCCAGCTGGGAGAACGAGTACTTATTCCCCAAACCCTGAAGCTTAGGAAAGAGCAACTAGAGCACTTGGGGAACAAGCGGGTGAAGAGCTAAAGGGATAGCCCCATTCAAGGGTTCATTCTTCGAGCATTGATTCAATTTCCGATCTTTCTTTGACGACCGGTCCGGTTGAAGAAAGCAATGAGAGACCACTCTCAATTAATAGAATTGAGGGAAACCCCGGGAAGAAAGGGTCGACTCAGTTGACATTATCTGACTACGAAGACCGCAAGCAGACAGAGGAGTGAGACTATCATCATTGGTTAACGTTAACCAGTCCCAAGAGAAGAAAAAGGATAAGCCTTCGCGCCCCACACGGGAAGGACGAGCTACTTTCTTTCGACTTCCTGATGTCTCGCCCAGGTCAAAGACTGAATCAAGCTACAGGTGACGGGTGAATATCAGAGGTTAAAGATATGAGAGAATTAAGAATACCTACCAGAAAGACTCATCGAATCCAAGTACCAGAAAATACAAGATTTTTCTTACTCGACCAAACATCAGGAGAAGCAAATACAAGGGGGTACACTAATAAGTAAGATTGATGAAGTAGCAATTAATGCAAAAGAGACAAAATGAACTCATAACAGAAGCCTAGAGGACAGTTCTTCGTGGAGGGATGAGCGATTGGACCGCCTACGGGACAGATGCGACCCTTACCAGTTGACAGATGACAGACAGAAGAGCGGGAAGTCGCTCTATTTAAATAGAGGAATAAATTCTATTTCGTCCTTTGTTCCACATACCAACCTGGTACTCATTCCAAAAGTCTTCTTTCTTTCTTTCGGAAGTGGTTTTTCCATTGATCCTTGTAATTATGTCTACAAGAGAGTTTAGAAAGTCGTCCTAGTCAACAGAATGAGGTTTTTCCCGCCATTCCTCTCATAACTCGAACAACTTCTTTAATTTCACATGTTTTAATTCCTCGAGATCAAATACATCAGGAATTGGATAATCTCTTATTTACTGCATCCCCAGCGATTCTGGATGTCCTGTTGAACAGAAATTAGGAATTAAATCAGAGATTCTGGCAGAAGATGCCATTCCCTAAATTAGTCTAATCATCGGCTTGGCTTTACACCCTTTCCTTTTGGCTTGTCGAAATCCCGTTGATCAATTAATCGGATTCATTTTCAGTTAAAGCCTCAATAGGCTTTGTGGTCCATTACTAGTGTTCCCCTCCTGGACAAAGGGGAAATTACTGCTATTTGGCAACTACGCTTCTTCAAGTCTCATCTAGGGCTCTCAAGGAGCACCACCTGCTTATGGTTATCTCAAAAAAATCAATTTCTCCGTAAGTGGGCTCTACTTACTTTTACACCTTTCAAGGGCCTGTTTTTCCATCTATTTGAAATCCTGTCTTGTGTACCCTTGTACCGTCTTGTTAAGATAATGAGACCTTCTACGCGCCTCACCTCCCCTCTCACAAGGAAAAAACTTCTTCTCGTTGGTCATATCATGCAATTCCCCCTCTCTACCAACCTATCTATAGATTTTGAGTAAGACATGCGAATTGGACTTCGTTCCTGGCGATTAGTGAAATGGGGTTATCACTAAAATAAGAATCCCAAGGGCCTTTGGTGTACTTAAAAAGAGAAAGAAATCGAATTGATTGATTGATGCTTGCTTCTTCCTGCTGCTTGCTCACTGCGCGGGGTCAGAAGGAAGGTAGGAGGCATCCCCGGGGCCTTACCGAGGAAAGTGCTTGCTTTGTTAGATAGATGTGCGTTGCGTCTGAGGGTCTTCGATATAAGAATCGTATCATCCATGGCGAATGGTATCGCCGTAGGAATTGAATTTCTTCTCTCTAACTAGAAATATCATAAGAAAAGAAAGAAAGTAGCGTCGAAAGATTAGCTCTTCCTTCCTTTCTTCATCCTAGCACTATGAGATGAGATTGATCCCCTCTTTCTTTGTAAAGTGCCATTCTTTTCTCAGCCTGGTCCTATCTTATGAGATAGTATCGTCATCAGCGCAGCCTTTCTTTATGCCTTGCTAAAGAAAGATAAAATAGAATAAGGTTAATTACGTACGAAAAAAGGTCCACTTCTTCTTCCCCGGATCAAATTTGCGAGAGCTAATCCTTCCCTGGTGGTGCTGACTGGTTTCAACATAGAGGGCGAGGTCAACATTTCCCGTTTGCGGTATCTCGCTCCTAGGGAAATTCTCTTCATTTGTTTTCCAGGTAAGGTAAAATATTCTATATTTCCAGTCTTGTAATGAAGGAAGGTGCTTCAAATTAGTCTTTCTAGTTGCAATATTCCCGTCAATGAAGGCTCATGAGAAATGAAAAAACGGTTTATGCTCTTCCTGACCAGGGAAAGATATCCGTTTGATCACATCCTCGTATACAATTTGATCAGATGGGTCAGCCCAAAACCAATAGCAATCGCGCACCTAAACAACAACATAGAAAGAATTGGTTTTATCCTAGTGGGGCAAATCCCCTTTTCTATGAGGTAGGTAGGTCGAATAGGCTCACTCAGCCTGGGAACAATCTCTTTTATTTCAGTATGATAAATTGCTTTATTGTTGAGGAACGGAACTATTAGTGGTGGGGCAAAGCACTATGTAGACTTCATCCGAAGCGGTTGTTCTCTCTGCTTATCTTTTTAAGAGAAGCAATAAAAATAGCCCTGGAAAAGGTATCGAGACTGGGTTTGGAAGGCAGGTAATTCCATTGTGGGCTTGTCCCGGCTAACTAAGTATATCAGTGGGTTCGGCCTTGAAAGAGAGAGGCGAACATGAATAGGAATTCTCCGAGTTGGTACGGTTCACCGAAGATGGTTTAGCATGCATGGTTCGTTCACATGGGTGTTTTCATGCATTCCAACATTTGTTACCGGTTCCTTCGTGGACCTCTTTCTTCGAGATGAGACTGGGCAGACATAAGCTGTAGTGTCGAAGGATCGGTAGGATATATCATCTATACCCTTCCCTTGTAGTTCATTTCTCCCTCTTCAAAGTGATATCTATAGGTTGGGTTGACTTTGGGGTCAATATTGCAAGGTGGATGGGCTCAATAGTCTCAGTAGACCTGGTATCAATAGATAGGGCAAATTTCGGGACACTAAATATAGGGCTCTCGGCTTCGGGTAATTCTTTTTTTAGGCTTGATCTGGCAAAGTCCATAGGGGCGGTGGCATAGAAGGTCATACTCTACGTTTTGGAATTCCATTCCGAATGGTTAGAATCTGTTCAAAATATCGCGACTTTGTTCAGTCTCAATTTCTTTGTGGTGGTAAGTGAGCCTGGAAGAGCTCTATCGGCTGTCTGAGCGAACTATTTAGCAGTGGGGCAAGACTGATTGAGAAAAAGAAAATTTCCCTGAAAGCATGGTTTTTCGGGTCTTTCTATATACGGAGCTGGCTTTCGGGTAGAAGGAAGACTCCCAGTAGGTTTTCATTTCTTTGTTCTTGCAACCTTGGTAATACAATTTTGTACGCTTCACTAAACGAGTATGTGATTCTATTGTATACGAATAGTCACATATCATAGTTTGAGACTTCGCCAATAGCTTAAGCTTAGCCGCAGGAAGATTATCAACCATTGATCGAACTTCGCGCTACAGCGTGGGGAAAGACTGTGATTTGAGCCCAACTGCGATACCATAGTAAGTCGACCCTGCTAGGTCGATGAAATGGAAAGAAAGCTGAGCTTACTCCAACACAAGATCTTAAGACTTTGCCCAGACATTGAAATATTTAATAGGTATGGTTTCATATCTATTTATCTGAACAATCAAATCTCGATGGTCTTGCTTGTCAAAGACAACGAGTTGAGCAAGAAGACTGCGTGATGTCTTCGGCCGTATATCATCGAACTCTGGGCTAGTTTCGATACTTATTTGGAAGAGAAAAATCATTCATTTCCTTTGAAATATCAAGTGAAATGCATTGACTGCTTGTCGTTCCCGTAGGTTAGTTAAGGGAGGCATCACAGACACGTTGACTCTAAACTTTAAAGATCAAAGCCATTGCCCTTCGAATGACTGGCCTATTCGTTCGTGGAACTCAGCGGTACAGGCATACAGATTGTGGAAAAGGGGAATCACTCTCTTCTAGCGCAGCTGGAGGTCGAGAGCTAGCTGATCGATCAGAGTTTGGTTTCAAAGCGGTTCGAAAAAGTGGATCGAGAAAGAAGTATTTCATTGCATAAATCAGAGTGTCTTGTATCTGCTCTGAAAGCGATAGATTTGATGAGAAAGCAAGCACGGCCCAAAGGCAAAGGTGCTTTTTGAAAGCCGCGTTGGCTAAGATCCTTTCCGCTTAGCAGCACGCAATCCATTTTTATTCACTAACAATTGATTGAGGAGGAATTTCGCGGGGCAATAGTGCTTCGCCATGTTCACAACGATCAATTTCCCAGCTACTAACTCTAATAAGACTAATAGCCGTACCGCAGAAAGAAGGATAACCTCACCCCGGGTAATCACAGCTTTCAGGTCAAAGAGTAAGAACTCGCTTTCGAGCTAACCAACCATGGAGCTACCTGCCAACAAGCAACAAGAGTTCTCATTCACGGCTAACTAAGCATTCGTTCGGAGTTGACAAGGGAGAGAGAGGGCGTACTTTCCTATATTATGTTATGATGGATAGGCTGGCTGCACTCCCTTTGAGGTAATAACAGTTCCTTTTGATTCAATTGCCAGAAAACAACCTATTTTTAGAGTTTTATACAAACACTAAGCCAAACATTTATACGGATTCCTGAAAAAATAGACTATCATAATATAATAAAGATATGACAGAAGCATCACTCTGTCTGTTGGATGCCCTTCTTCCTGGCAAGATCAGATCAAGAATAGCCTTTGGCTAGGAAAGCACAGTCAGACTAGTGCCACGCCCAAAGCACCAAGACTGCTTATTCCGCTAAAAGAGCAAAGAGAGAGGACCGGGACAGTAAAGAGACAAGACCTCTTATGCCGGAAAAGTCTTTAAGTAAAGTGCTAACGTGCAGCTCCCATTCCGAATCCAAGAGAAACCCTAAGAGAAGACCATGCTACCAGTCCTAGCTGGCACCGAAGCCAAGGGAAAGCATTTGAACAAGAGGAATGAAAGAAGAGCTTATTCGTATTCAATGCTAGCCGACCCAGCCTCCCAGATCCGCATCAGCGAGTGGTGTGACGACGACCAACTTTACATTTAAAATAACGATTTGAATGTAATCTGACTCGGAAAAGAGAGAACAAGCAGGTACATACTGTTACGAGATAGTATGCATAAAAAATGTGATCTTTTCCAAGGCAAGGAATAGCCTAGTAAATAAATAAAGATGCGCCCGTGGGATGAGACTTGACTTCTGATCCTACTCTTCTTTCAGTTTAAGCGCTGGTTCTGCTCTGAGGAAAGCCATTCTCTGGATTCTTTCTTTAGGAATGAATACCTGGCAAAGTTCTAAAGCCAGGCTTTAAAGACCGAGCGAAAGGCCCATCTCGGACCGGTGACGTATTCTAATGATCTGGATCTCTGGCTTATATCTTACTTGACGGATTCTATTTCGGCTAGTGGGATTTAAGTGACGATAATCAGGAAAGAACAGGGTTGATTGGCTCTGATCGATACCATCTAAAAGTGCTTGCTTCATCCATTCGTAACATTACTGGTTATTCTTACTAAGTTTCGCTTCTAGTGACTCTTAGAATCATGCGTTTTTCCATGGTTGCATTACCCTAATGGGAGGCCTAACGACTATGGTTCACAGCCCGACTGCTGAGGAATTATATCCTTTAACTAAATTGCCCGTCATTGTATGTTCTTCCTAACCATAAGGCAATGTGATATGGCACTTTACTGGGTCCCATTGATTAAGGTACGTCAGTAATAGAGGCATATCCTTATAAGAAAGAATTCCCCGGGTTCTATTAAAAAGGAGATTGTTGCTGCATCAATCATCCTAGGGCTATTCAAAGTAAGGCAGGCTATACTATAGACTGTGAGTAGACTGCATTTGTCGGCCTTACGACCGCTACCGCCCTTTTTAAGTTGAATTTATTTCTCGATATCTGATTGGATTCGGCCCTAACTCTCCCTTCTTTCAAGATAATGATTGAACTTTCTTTTCTTTCTCAGAACCCGATGCTAGGCCTCAGCCTGCAGTGCCCGTTAATCAGGAAGACTTGGCCAATCTAATTTAAATAAAGAGTTATTTTTTTCATCCAGAACAGAAGACTAGTCTGATAGCGGAGTGAAGCTTACCTTTTGAAGAGACTTCCTGCAACCGGTTCTAAAGGACCAGGATCTTTTCTATTCTACGATCGGATCTTCACCCCCCCACTATGTCTATCAATTTTTTGAATAACTTAAGATGCACCTTCAGGCCTTTTCAACTAAAGAAAAGGGGGATCATAATTAAGAGAAGTAAGTAAAAGGAGAGCCACACCCGGGCTATGAGCTATTTCGTCCTTTTCTTGCCGAAAAGGTTGAGTTCGCTAGCCGTTCAATCCGATCTTCCCTTCGCATGGCAGAATAGCGCGGCTTCTTTTTCGAGTTCTACTCATTTAATTAAAGAATGTCAAGTACCTATTATCTTTAACCTTTCTTGGCATTCTATTTTTTCTTCTATCAAACTTTTCCCTATGATAACCCGCTTGCTATCTAAAGGCTGCGATAACTTGACTTATCAAACGTCTCTTTTCGAATTGAGGATAGTCGACCCGTGCATCCTTTAAGCTAACGTGTGAAGAAAGAAAAGAAAGCTAATGCGGATTCGCATCTGATGAGGCTAAAGAAGTTGTCTCGTCTAGGCCCGATGACTTATTGATATCATCTTACCTCAGTGACAGGAGTGGTACCAGATAAAGATTCTGGTAAAGAAATTTCCTCATCATCCGATTATGAAAGATATCCATCCATAGAAGGAATGGAAGGAGCTTATTCACTTGATGGAGAAAGTGAGGGTAAAGTCAAGAAAGACGGGCATCTTCTTATTGAAAGGCAAAACGACAAGTTGCAGAAAGAGAGAGAAAGCCCTGTACCGTGGGCTCTTATCTGATATGATAATGGATTCCTGTTATCTTTCCCTTTTACTTTTAGATATCGATGAGGAAGAGGCAAGGAAAGTCTTTCTTTTCTGCGGCAGCTCACTCTACTCTTTTATTTTAGGTGCACGAATAAGAAGACCAAGAAAGAGGGTCAGACTATACTTGTGAACTACCCGGCTCAGCTAAAGAAGTTTTCTCATCCACTGAGGACGATTTTACAGTATCAGACTCTATCTGTCAATCATCCGAGGATCTTCTAGAGAAAAATGGAAATGAGGATAGGAATTCTTTCAAGACTGCCTTGCTAGTAAGTGAGGCAATCGATCGGAAGGCTAAGAGCGAGGTGCCAACTCACCTTTGTCCCTCAATCAATGGGGACAGTCGAGACATGTCTTCTTTCTTTCAAGCAAGACGAGTTAGCTCCTTTCTCTGAAAGATGAGGAGAACAACTTTCAAGACTTGGACCTGAACTGCCTACAACCAAAGCGTTAGAAGCCCTTAGTCAATCTGGAGTCTTCCATAGCTCCCTAGCTTTCTTCTTTCTTTGCTTCCGGCGCTCAGTGAAATTGACTGTCTATCTATCAATCACCCTTGCTCAGTGCTTCCGGGCTTCAAAGCAGGGGGCTTCCTTCTATCACACACTTTCTATCTATCTCTCTTGCTCGGTGCTCGGCAAGAAAATAAATAAAGAGTTGTAATTAGTCCTCTTCCTTTACTTTCTAAGCTAGGTGACCTGACTTAGGGATTGAGTTCAGTTAGTAAGCGAGTAGGCAGGGGGGTTGGAATAGATTTTAGTGAATTGTGGGACTTTATAAGGAAAGCTATCTTCTCAAAGTCAAATCTGAAAAAGGAATTTATTACTTACTTGATAGAGTAAGGCAATGAACGAATCTTTTTTGTTATTTACTGCAGGATGTACGGCTATAGCCGACTTCGGTTCACGCGGGTCCTCGACAACTGTGTGAGTCGGTTTCGTTTCTTTTCATCTGGGCCGTTCATCTTAGTAACCGATGATCTGGTCCGGATAAGGTAAGGATATGATATCTTGCGTTGCGAGACAGCATATTCCGACGTATGGTGTTATAAAGTACCTATTCACGGTAACTTCACAGGAAGAAGCAGATCAAAGGGGAAGTACTTTCCCATTCAAAAATTCATCCAGTAATTAAAAAGATAGAAGATATACGTGGAAAAAAAAAAATACGAAAAGATGCATTTAGTCGTCGCTCCTGCGGATGTGCTCGACCAGAGCGTGCACTGGTTCTCTCGACCTTCCGCCACTGCGATCTCGTCTTCCACCTTCTTGTTTCCTGTGTCTCCTTTGATTTCTTCCTTGCCTTCTTTCTTTCATCATCTCTTCCTCTTCTCTGATTTCCCCGGCCTATACTCCCCTTTTTTCTTTCCCCAAGCTGTGCCACTTCTGCCGCCGCGCTGCTCAGCTGCGACGCTTGCGCCTCCTTGTCCTCTATCCGCTCCTTTTGGTTTTCTCGCGCTGTTGTCCCGTTGTAGAGGAACTAGTTCCCTTTGTCATCCTTCACAAGATGTTATCAACCCTGCTCACGGTTCGATAACTCGCTCTGATTGTCACGGACAAAGAGTTTTGACAGCTAGCCCGTGCGGCACCCGCGCGCCCTCCTGCAACACAACGAGTAAGCCTTACACAAAACCAGAGTTAGTCCTCTCACAACGCACCACACCCACGCACCCCGGCAGATCGAGTTTTTTTTGGTCTGCATCAGAAAGAAGAGCGGCACCTCAACCAGCCACAGCCGCATTAGCAGTTCGCGTGGAATCAGATTAAACCAAGGTCAAGGAAGACGGAGGCCGTTAAGGATCGAGGACGATGAGCTATTCAATTCAGACGAGGAATTTGACACAGGTTAAGCAAGGACGGGCTTTTCATCCTAAAGAAGAAGAGCTAGGGGTGAGTGAGCCTACGAACGACCACCGCTTATCCAATGACAATTTTGGCAGCAGACTCGAACCGATCGTTTGGAGTGAAGGCCAATATGGGCAAAAGGCTTGTTGTTGTCAACCGCAACCGCAGACGAGGCTAAGATGAGAATTCAAAGCCGGGAGGGGAGATATATTGAAATAAAGGAAGTTGGGGATGGATTGACTACAAATGAGACAGGTCAAGTCAAGGATTGCTTGACTTTCTAAATAAAGGGATTCGCGCACTGACTCAAGCAGGGGATTTGCTCCATAGGCCGAAAAAAAAAGCATTTTTGAGATACTTGTTACAGGAACGAGACCGTAAGGGTCCATACATCTCTTTTCTCTGGAGCAGATAGACCTAGAGCAAAGCCCTTCTTTCACTCACATCTGGTACCGTGGAGCAGTACCTATGGAAAGGATCAAGACCATAGGGGAAGGGAGACAGCAAGGAAAGTCTTCATTCCATCCTTAGACTCCGAAGAAGAGCTGGTCTTATCGGGTAGGCTTTCGGTAAAGCAAAGAAATCCTATTCACAAAAAAGACAGGGGAAAGTCTAGTAAAGCAGGCTTCTTTCAAAGAGTCATTTTTTTTCGATAATGCCTAGGTAGAGGACTGAGAACGAATGGTAGGAGCAAAGAGTTCCACTAACAGGGTGGATGATTTTAAAAAAGGTTCACATAAGAAGACCAGGGAGAGAACCAGAGCAGAAGAAGGAAGGCGCTAGAGGGTAATGACTGAAGGAAGGGACTGAAAAGCTCCTTACTTCTCTCGGCCTAACGAGTCTTATTAGATAGATGCGGCCTAAGGACTCTCTTTCGGCCTATTTCGGGTGATAGTTAGACATAGCCTCTCCCCCTCCTTCTCCCAATGGCTAGAGCTTCCCCAGCACCTACGCTTGCCCGAGCAAAGGCATTCATTAGTTTTCCTTCGACTAAGGGCGCTAAGCAGGAGTTTACTTTGCTAAATCATTGGCCTCTTGATTCCTTTCCCTTTCGGCGTACTCCAGCAAAACATCATCAAAAGCTTCAAGAAGGTCTTTTGCCCTGGCGCAGTATGGTCGAAGGCTTTCGCTCTCACACTTGCATTCCCCAGCTATTTGCTTGATCGCCAACATGGAGTCTCAATATACTTCAACTGCTGATGCTCGAAGATCGGTCAGCAACTCCAGACCTATTTTTAATGCTTCATATTCTGCTTGGTTATTCGAACAGGGGAAGAAAAACAGGAATGAAAACCTTGTCTTCTTGTCAGAAGGGGCAAGAATCACCAAACCAGCGCCTGCTCCTTAGCTAGTCCTGGTAGTGTGCCAAACTGCAGCTCCTTGTGGTCAATCTCTCCCCGCTTGGATTGGCTCGAACCCTCACCAGCATCCTTCTGGCCTTTTCGTACCCATCTTTTCACTACAACATTCTTCATTTCTTCTTTCTGTGCCCCTTTCGGCCTGTCGTATTCTTTGCCATCTCCGTTTCTGAGTCTTCGTCATGCCCTTTTGGCCTTTGGCTGGTCGATGCACCCTACTTACTAAGCCTCTCTGAGACAGGCACCCTTTACTTCTGTACTTCGTGCCTATGCCACTCCCCAATTGGAGTCACGGGCGGTTTGAAAGTTCGAGGATTTCGGTCTGGCCATTATTTGTATAACCGGTTCACCTCGTTCATTTAACCTCTCTGTGACCACTCTTTCCACTGCAAGCTCATCGCCTGGTCTAGAACTGATGATTTTTGCCATTAACTCATCCACCTCTTAATCTTCAAACTCAGTAAAACAATTTGGACAAAGATGAACCACTTCTTTCAAACTTAATGAAGGTGCAACCATGGTTGACCCGCTGAAAACATCCATACATTGTTGCGAACCAGCTTTCTGAATCTCCGGTTTCGACACTACTAGCACCTCCTGAACTCTATTTCTCTGATCGATCGTCTCTTGAACAGCTTTCCCGCTACGCCCCTTGATCTATCGTTGGTCGATTGAAGGTTCAGTTTAGCCACATTGATTCCCATCTTGAGAAATGGATCTTCATCCACCTTCATTTTCCCCTTTCAGGGAATTTGAATCGGCCATCTGAGATGGCTTTTTGCAACTTTTTTCTGAAAACGACGGCAGTTGTTGGTGGTGTGGCTCCATGAGTGATGAAATTGAAAATCTTTCCTCCCTGTTATTTTATCTCATCAGCCGATGGAATCACATGCCCTTCTGGAAGCTTCAACTGCCCATCTTTCAGTAGGTGATCAAATATTTACTCGGCTTTGGTGATGTCAAAAGAAAAGCTTAGCGCCCTTGCCAATCTCGGCCATGTTCTTATTCTTGGTCTTAGATGACCGACTATCATTGCTGTTTGGACTGGACAAAGCAGGACACACATATATATGAGGTTTCCCATTGATCATTTCTGCCACACATACCTCGACCTCATCATCAGACTCTGAGTCCAAGTCTTGCTCGACCATTGCTACCTCTAAACTTTGGTTCCTGTAATAGGTTCCCTTGGAGGAGTTTCTTCTCTTTCATCAGTTGTTCGTAACTAGCTGCTCTTGATGCCAAATGAAAGAGGTCATTAAAAAAGTCTTGCCCTTCCCTTCTCTCGTAGATTGAAATTCAGCCCCTTCCGGGCAATTCTGACGCATTCTCTCTCAGTCAGATTGGTTTGACACTTCTTTCGCAGCTTCCTGAACCTCGCGATGTATTTCTCCACTGATTCACCTTGTAATTGAGTCAATCTTGCTAGATCGGCCACAGTTACCTCCGGCTCAGCTCGATAAAACTGCTCATGGAACTTGTGTTCCAACTCGTAAAAATTGTTAATTGAGTTTGGTGGCAAATTCATGTACCATGTAAAGGCCGATTTAGTCAAGGAGTTGGCAAACAACCTCAACTTCTTCTAGTCATCAGCCCCAGCTTCTCCAAATTGCACTGTGAATCGGGCGATTTCTTCAATGGTCGATTTGTTTTCCTCTCCTGAGAAAAGCACAAATTCAGGCACCTTATACCCTCTGGGGAATTGGTGAACCCTATCGATCGGGTATGGTTTCCTCTATGTCGGCCTAACCAAGGGCCTGACATCAATTCCAACTTGCTGGAGAGCCTCAATTACCTGATTCCTTTCCAGAATAACAGGTGCTGGCGCTGGAACAGGAACTGGTTCCGGGGCGAGTCGGTCTAGTCTTTGATACTCCATTCTCCTTTCCTGCATCGGCCCAACCATATTAGTCTATTCCCTCTCTTCCTTCCCTGCTCGGGAATCCTTATCTGTAGCAATCGGGTAAGGAAAATCGGTGGAAAAAAAGAAATCGCGTTCTGTATCGGTCAATCGCTTCGGTGAATGAATCTATCACGGATGCCATTACATTAGCTTAGTTGCTTGTTTGCGATCCCTTGTTTGAATCAGAGTCTTTCTCGTAGGGCATTTTATTGAAGCTGAAGGCCTCTTCAAATTCCTTGATGTAGGGTCAAGGGGATAACAGAAGTGAGTCTTGAAAGTGGATAACATCCCTTTCTTTAAATGAAGCTAATGAAACCAACCTTGGAGTTCCAGCTGTAAGTGAAGTTCAAAATCTCTCTTCCTTTCGGTAAGCTCAGTACTCGAGGGAGGAGAATCCACTCTTTACGTTACGGCTAGCGGTATCTGTTTCTGTATCGGCTTTATCTAGCGAGTGGGCTTCTTCGTTGAGTAGACGTCTCGAGGGAACAACCCAGACAAAATCCTTTTTTTTAGTACTTTTGGCTTGGCTTGACTTGACTACCGCCCTAAGCACAAGGAATAAAAGAAAGAGCAAGTGGTTTTCTCGATGAACTCCTTCCTTTTCTGCACAAGCGAAGCGTCATAAATGCTTGGTTTTTAAGAGAGAGTTAGGAAAGAAGCTAGCATAGTTTCTGTTCCAGGGGTCGTAGAATAAAGAGAATGATTATGGTTTCGGCTTTGTTGGGAAGGGAGAGGGTGGAGGGAGGTCCGTTTCAGCCCTGCTTTCTTTGGCTAGAAGGGAAGGCAGAAGAGGCCGCTAAGGGTAATCAAGGTCAACCGTCACCTAAGGTCAAGTGCTTCGAGTGTCAAGGGTTCGGACACTTTGCCCAGGATTGCCCTAACCGAAAAGGTAAAGGGAAGTCAAAGGTCTTAGCTGTCAAGTGGGATGACAACGAGTCGGATAGTGACGATTCATCCACCTCCTCATCTGGTGATGAAGTAGCAAACTATACAGCCTTTGCTGTAACTGTTAGAGATGTAGGAGAGCCTTCCACTTCGAACAGAGAGCCTGAAAGATCTGACGATGAAGATTGTTATGAAGGAGAGCGACTGATTAGAAAGTATTCTCGATTCTTGAAAAGTGAAAGAAAAAACAAAGAGAAAACGGATAGTCAGAAAGTTCTCAAAGAGGGGACTAGTCAGATTAGAACTGATGTTGATCCGTTTAGGACTAAATGTTTAAGATTGGTTAAGAAAGTGGAAGAATTGGAAAAGGAGTTGAAGATTTCCAAGGATAGAGAAACTCGTCTAGAGCATAAAGTCAAATCATTAGAAAAAGACTTAGAGAATTGTTAGAATATTCTTAGGAGTTTCTCTGAGGGAACAAATCAATTCCTCAGCATTGGAAGAGATGCTGACGATAAGAGAGGTCTAGGATTGGATGATAATAGAACATAAACCTCTCTGACAAGGTTTGTGCCAGCTAGCAAACCTAGTACTTCAACTGAAGGGGAGAAGACCAAGAAGTTTGTGCCGACTTGTTATCACTGTGGTGAGTCAGGTCATATACTTCCTCAGTGTACTAAATTGAAATCCTTCCCTAGAATCAAAGTTGATATAAAGAGTAAGGGAGTGTTCAAAATCTAGCTGACGGAGTTGGAAAGAAGAAGCAAAACTCCACTCCGAAGAAGGTTGGGCAAACTTCTCAAATATCTAAGAGAAGTAATTCACAGTCCAAGAAGGACAAAGAGAAGAAAGATTTTAGTAACTCAGTTACAAAAGAGATACTCAAGACTGTGAAGCCCCGTACTAGAGCAATTTGGGTTAGGAAGGAAAGTCCCAAATGTCTAGTTGTACATACTGTCTTGAAAGCCTTAGAGACAAATGTTTGGTACTTAGATAGTTGCTGTTCAAGACATATGTCAGGTGATAAAGCCATATTTGAGAATCTAGAAGATACTCAAGTTGGTTCAGTCACATTTGGTGACGGGAGCAAAGCAAGAGTTCTTGGAAAAGAAACAATGGTAGCTTCTGGATTACCAAAACTAGATGATGCTCTGTATGTAGAAAACCTTCAGGCACATCTGGTTAGTGGGCTTTGACAGGATTTACCCCTTTAGTAGATCGTGAGCGGGTCTGGTGAAGTTTAGGGAATTGGCATCATAGGTGGTGGTGGCATTTGGGGTAGTATACCCAAAAACGACGGAACCCCGTTGGTTCTTGGGTCTGACCAGTTGAGCTTGGCCTGTTGGGCTTGATTGTTCACACCAGTGCCGTCAAATTG